AGATTTAGTTACGATTGGAAATAGACTTTTCTATCTTTATCCATGGATCCCTTACTTATACTTATTCAATTGGAAAGATTGATCCAATTCCAAATTCACAAAAATTATGTTTCGTAATTTCATAATCCAAATTTGAAATTTCTAATTGACCCTTGGATACAAATCACGAGAATGGATATTCTTCCTCGAATCTTTCATTTAGAGGTAAAGGATTCAAATGAAATCCTTTTAAGAAATAAAGTTTTTGATCAGAATATGAATGAAACTGAAGAACCCCTTAACTATTAAGAGGATTAATAGAACGAATCGCACTTTTACCACTAAACTATACCCGCTACAATACGATTATTGTATAGAAATGGGACTTTTGTCGAACAAGGGAATCGGACGTAATCAATATAGGACAGAAATAAAAAAAATCATGAAATGCAAATTAGAGCTTAGAGTATTGACGTGTTTGTTAGGAGTCCTAATGAAATTAGGAAAAGAGGACTTATTTTGTTTAAAAATAAAAAACGAAATTGAATAACTAAATAAAATAACAAATTTGGTTCTTGAAGGAGTTTTGACAGATACGGCTCGACAAAACAATTTAAGCCATAACATAAAATGCATTGTGCAAAAAAAAATACATCATTCTGTTTTTCCCTTTTTTCGAGTATCCAGTAAAAGTAAATTAAATAAAAAAAAAAGAAGAAGAAACAAAAGAATAATAAAGAATAAGAAATGACACTTTGATTCCATCTAAATCATTTTTTTTTATGATTTGGCGGTATGGTTCATTGGAACAAAAAAAGGCCCGGCTGGGTACTGACCAGACCAGGCCGTGAAAATAAAAAAAAAAGGCCTTTTGTAATTTTGTAAAGAGATATTCTTTATTTTTTTCTATTTTGATTCGAGATATCTCTTTCGAGGCCATTCTTTATTTTAATTTTGAATTTTATAGAAATAAAAAATGGAATTCCTGATAAAAGTTGTATCCATCTGTATAATACAATACAAAATACAATAAAAAAATATATAAGCTATATAATAAAGTTAAAGTTAAAGTAAAGAAGGGCCTTTTTTTCAAGCATTATCTTTTGTGTAATGTAACATAGTAATTATTATTATTTTTTTTTTTTCAATTAGGAGAGATGGCTGAGTGGATTAAAGCGTCGGATTGCTAATCCGTTGTACGAGCTATTCGTACCGAGGGTTCGAATCCCTCTCTTTCCGTTTCCGTCGCTGACTGGGTATCTTTCAAATTCGAATTTAGCGAACCCTTTTGCTTTTTTTTTATTTGACTAGTTAAAGATGTAGAATAGATAAAATCAAATCCTAAAAACATTTCTAAGAATAAAGTAAAGAAAAATTTCTTATTTTTTAGTCTTCACGTCCAGGATTACGCCCTGGATCATTAGATAGGAACCCGAAGATGAAGAGAGAAACAAAGAATATAACTACGGTGTAAACAAAGAGTTTGAGAGTAAGCATTACACAATCTCCAAATTTTTTTTGGGGGGGGGGGGAAAGAGAATAGATTCTCTATTTTTATACTACATATCCTATTTTGACACCAAGAAATGAAACGGTTTTTCAAATTGATAGAAATACAAAAGAGTTTTTATTTTTCGAAATTAACACAATTCGACTTCGATATTGTGGCGGACTCTAATAGGGTCTTTCAGTGAAAAAAAAAAAAGGGGGGGTCAGAATCGTGAAATGGGGAAATCTAAATTTATCGTGTCTGCCCAAGAATTTTACTGTTTTACTTGAGGGTTCATTCAAATTGGAAGACTCATCTGGTCTTATCAATTGTTAGAATTTTTTTTTCTCGAGCTTGAATAAATCATGAATTTTTCTCGGACACTATTAACGATCTTATCGAAAACTTACAGCAGCTTGCCAAACAAAGGCTAAGAGAAAAAAGAGAAGAGGTATTACTGGCATAACATCTACAATTGGATTCAAAAAAGCGTACGCCTCGGGTAATTTGCCGAATAAAAAACTACTCGAATAAAGGGCAGAATTAAGAAAGATATAGATCAAACTAAAGGTATTAAGCATAACAAACATTTTGTTCTTGGAGATAATTGTATTTTGATTGAGTTAAAAATATGTTATTGATATAAGCTAAAAACGACGAAAAGAAAGTAAGGTAGACAAAAAAAAATACTTCTTTGAACCGAACCAATCAAAACAAAAATCCTTCAATTCTCACAAGAGAATAGAAGAAATCATACTTTCATACAATATCTTAATTGAATTCTATGTAATGATCAATAAATGGAGTTTAATTCTGCATCTACTTGTGTCAAAATCTTAAAAAAAGAATCCACTTTATTCCGTAGAGATTTGGCCGGGAATTGACGAACAACCAATATTAGTGTTTATTAGTATCGAATAGAAAAGAAATTCAAATGGGGCGTGGCCAAGCGGTAAGGCAACGGGTTTTGGTCCCGCTATTCGGAGGTTCGAATCCTTCCGTCCCAGAGCGACCTCTTATATATATCCGAATATCAGACTCCAAATTACTTTTTTGAGCAACCTCTCTTTCAGAGTATAATTTTTTTAAGAGTCTAATTTTTGATAAAATGGACTTTTTGTTTCGAATTTTCAAAACTCTTCTCTGAATAAGATGTTTTTTCATAAATTGAATCGAGTTCAAATAATACGAAAATAAAAACGGAATCCATTTGTGATCCAAGTAAGATGGCAACATAGATCACAAGAGTTTGAATTCAAAAAAAGTCGGATGGGCCCTCCCCCTCCCTTTCACTTTGATATGTAAGTGAGTGGCTTAAAAAATCCTTACATACCCTACCTCCGTGAATTTGCAAGGATACATTCTAAATCGAAATGCGAAAACCTCTATCTTTCTCTCTATCTTTCTTATATTTTTTTTTAATAAGACAGCCCCGATTTTTTATTTCATTTCTTGAAATCTAAACAAGAGGGTATTCGTGGTACTGTTTGAATTCAATCAATGGAATTAAGTTTCTAAGACCGGTTTAGGGTAAAAGAACAATTATAGTAAAGAATGATGTAATCTGGACCCTTTTGTCTTTTTATCTATACAAAAGAGTCTAGCATCCCGTATCAAATAGGATCCTATTTTTATTTATGATTAATCATCCCCCAGAATGAATTGGGAGTGGGGTCCATACGAGTTAGTGAGCGATGTAAGATCTCATAATCAATCGAGTTTCATATGGGTGAATTTTCTTTGAGCTGGAGGTATTTGATGTTTGGCTCTAATTAGTAATTGGAAATGTATTTAATCATAATTAATAATTGAGACGGGGTCCATTCATATATCTTCATCCTCTATATTTACTTTTTACTTTATTTTCTTTTTATTCGTGTTCTTTTTTGTTTTATTTAGAAATAAAAAGAAATATTGCATTCATGCAATAAAATTAAAATAGAGGGTGAAATTCAATTCTTACTGAGGCTTCTTCCTCATAAATTAACTAACTATTCCTTTCATATCGAAGGAAAAAGGACTGGGTATTGACCGAAGCAATGACTATTCATGATTCCATAATTGAATCAATTACATACCGGTTCAAAACTAGAAAAATGTTATGGTAAAACTTCGTTTGAAACGATGTGGTAGAAAGCAACGTGCGACTTGAAGGACACGATCCGCTGTGGATTTTTTTTTATCCGCCATTTTAGATTGTAGATTATCTAGAAATGAATGGGCTCTTGGCTCGACATACTTTGTTCTGTTCTACTAGAATTCTCGTTTTTTGTTGGGGTGTAGTGTAAATAGGACATGATGGAGCTTGAGTAGAAAGTATTTGTTCATTTCGCAGGGGCAAGGATCTAGGGTTAATACCAATCAATAAGTTGTAACAAACTTCGTAAGTATATTTTCGATATATAAATCGAAAGAATCCGATTCGAGCAATTTTGAAATCCAAAACGACAATTTGTTGGAATTGGTAAAACTCTTTCGATGAAAAGTGTATCATGCAGGAATCAATTGTTCGTATGATTCTTTGATAGAAAAAAATCGCAAAAAGGGGTGTGTTGCCGCCATTTTTGAAAACGAAAGATCACCGAAGTAATGTCTAAACCCAATGATTCAAGGCAAAGATAAAAAGGATCCTGGAACAAGGAAATACCGTTTCAATTGTCTCAACAATTAGATCAGAATGGGAATTAAGAATCAAAAAATCGATTCGAAACGAGACAAAAAAAAGGGGTTAGAGACCACTCAAAAAAAGAAATCCCTAAAGATTTTCTTTTGGGCTATTTAAAAGTTATCCAACTTGAGTTATGAGAGTACGAATGCTTTTTTTTTTTTCGAAAAAGAAGGACTTAAATCACACAATTTCTAATCATTTTTTCTCGAGCCGTACGAGGAGAAAACTTCTTATACGTTTCTAGGGGGGGTATTGTTCATCTACATCTATCCCAATGAGCTGTTTATCGAATCGTTGCAATCGATGCTCGATCCCGAAGAGAGGGAAGAGATCTTCGGAAAGTGGGTTTTTATGATCCGATAAATAATCAAACCCATTTAAATCTTCCTGCTATTTTAGATTTCCTTGACAAGGGCGCTCAACCTACAGGAACGGTTCATGATATTTCAAAGAAGGCTGGGGTTTTTAAGGAACTTCATCTTAATTAAACGAAATTGCATCGAGGGTATAGAATAAAAAAAGAGGGTGTGGATGACTCCTATATAGTTTTGTATAACTTTTTCTTTACTACTCCCCCCTTTTTTGTTCTATTCATACCTACTTTTTATTCCTATTTAATATTGCTCCCATAAAGTATCATGTTCTGTAAGTATAAGGACAAAAAAAATAAGCAGAAGAACAAAAATCAATTTTATTGCTAGAATTTTATTGATATAAGATGCATATAAAAAAGATCAAATGAATACAACGAACTAATTGGATCGAGAAATCGAAAATTTACATTACTCGCAATCGAAACGGGGCGTTTTATAGTTTGTCGTTGTAAATCTATTAACAAATCACAAAACAAGGGATTCAACTTGTTTATTTTACTTATATTGATTGATTGAATCAATGTCAACCCGAGATTTCTTTTTTTTTTTTTTTTCTTTCAGCTATAGCTATGTATCCATTTGTATTTATGTATAGTAAATATGTAGTGCAAATCTAACGCAAGCTCTTTCTTTTTCTTTTCGATTTTTTTTTTCAAAAGCATTTCTAAATTATTTCTTTTCTATATTATTTATTTATTTCATTTTCTAATTTTTTTTTTATTTTTATATTTTTAATTAAATTAAAAATTAATAAATTCATTCTTTTTTGTTTTCGCTATTTTATTTTTTTAGATTCTTTTCTTAACATTAATATTCAACATTCACCGTCATATTGACAACAGCGTATCGAACAACTATAATTCGATCGTGGATAAGGATAAACGGATCCGTTTATCTCCGTACCTATTTATCTCCGTAACAGAGGTTTGGTTTTTTTCTTTACTTCATTCAAAATTAAAGTAATGGGTTCGCTGGATTCGCTGTTATACAAGAAGTTTTTTTTATGTTCCCAATCGATTCGAAATTTTGTTAGTCGATTTCTTGCTAATTTAATATTTTGATCCCGTTGTGCAATTTCATTTCTTTTATTTCTTTTTTATTCCGATTGTATCCACCCATTCGAATTATTCGGGTTGCTAACTCAACGGTAGAGTACTCGGCTTTTAAGTGCGGCTAGCATCTTTTACACATTTATATGAAACAAAGGATTCGTCCATACCATCGGGAGAGTTTGTAAGACCACGACTGATCCTGAAAGGAATGAATGGAAAAACCAGCATGTCGTATCAATGGAAAATTTTGAGAATACTTTATTCTGATTCAATGGCTTCAAAATAGGGTTTGAATTGTTGGCGCAGAACAAAAAATTGAATTCAAAGTTGGGTCGAGTGAATAAATGGATAGAGCCTTATGGTTCCAATTCTCGGGAAATAAAAAGGAACGAGCTTCTCTTCTGAATTGAATTTGAATAATTCCCCGATCTAATTAAACGTTAAAAAGATATTAGTTCCTAATGCGGGGAAGGGGTTTTCCGTGAGTCGATTAGCGATTTTTTTAATGAGTCCTAACTATGAGTTTGTCCCTATTATGGGTTGGAGATGAATGTGTAGAAGAAGCAGTATATTGATAAAGATATTTTGTTTTCCAAAATCAAAAGAGCGGTTGGATTGCAAAAATAAAGGATTTCTAACCACCTATTTATACTATAACAAACATAAACCAATTCCAAAATTTCAAAAATGAGAAAATCGAGAATCCGGTAATGAGTTTACCCGTTTCCAAGGTATCCATTTTTTTTTTACTACAATACTTTGTTTTGACTGTATCGCACTATGTATCATTTGATAATCCAATAAATACCTTACCTTTTGTTGCAATCTAATTTCAAATGAAAGAATATCAAATCCATTTAAAACTAGATAGATCTCAGCAACACAACTTCCTATACCCACTTCTTTTTCGAGAGTATATTTATGCACTTGCTCATGATCACGGTTTAAATAGATCGACGATTCCGTTGGAAAATGGGGTTTATGACAATAAATCTAGTTCACTCAGTGTGAAACGTTTAATTAGTCGGACGTATCAACGGATTCATTTGAGTATTTATGCTAAGGATTCTAATCCAAATCACTTTATTGGACACAACCATAAATTTTATTCGCAAATGATATCGGAGGGATTTTCAGTCATTGTGGAAATTCCATTTTCCCTACGATTAGTAGCTTTCTTAGAAGGGAAAGAAAAAGAAATGGCGAAATCTCATAATTTCCAATCAATTCATTCAATATTTCCTTTTTTCGAGAACAATTTCTCACATTTACACTATGTCTTAGATGTACTAATACCCTACCCCATTCGCCCGGAAATCTTGGTTCGAACCTTTCGCTATTGGGTAAAAGATGCCTCTTCTTTACATTTATTGCGATTCTTTCTTCATGAGTATTTTAATTTGAATAGTCTTATTACTCCAAAGAAATCAAATTCCATTTTTTCAACAAGTAATCCAAGATTTTTCTTGTTCCTATATAATTCTCATGTATATGAATATGAATCAATCTTCTTTTTTCTCCGTAACCAATCTTCTCATTTACGATCAACATCTTCAGGACTCCTTTTTGAGCGAATTTCTTTTTATGGAAAAGTAGAAGATCTTGTCCAAGTCTTTGTTAATGATTTTCAGGACTACTTATGGTTGTTCAAGCATCCTATCATGCATTATGTTAGATATCAAGGAAAATCCGTTCTGGCTTCAAAAGATATGCCTCTTCTGATGAATAAATGGAAATATTACCTTGTCAATTTATGGCAATGGCATTTTCACGTGTGGTCTCAACCCGGAAGGATTCATATAAACCACTTATACAAAGATTATATCGACTTTCTGGGCTATCTTTCCAGGGGGCGACTAAATACTTTGGTAGTGCGGAGTCAAATGCTAGAAAATGCATTTTTAATCGATAATGCTATGAAGCAGTTCGAGACAACCG